TCTCTGGATAGGGGTACATTGGACATCAAAGTATTATAGCAAAAATCTTCTTTTCCGACCCCACCTGTACTTTGCCCAATTGGAAGAGGAAAGCACTTTCCCACTCTGGTTGAAAAGATCTGGTTGAGAAGCCTATCTAGGCAAGGTAAAGAACTAGACTTCTGCACTGAACCTCAAAGACTCAATTACCCTATAAGATATGGCCAAAGAACGTCAATTACCCTTTAAGTAAGATATGGCCTTTTCGAACTATCTCATTAGCTTACCTAGAGTAGCCCTATTTCTGTAAGTAGCGAATGAACAATATTCAGTGGGATAAAGGTACTCTTTATTAGCGAATCAATAGCCAAAGGTACAGCTTGCATGAAGAAGGCCCTTCGCTCCTCAATTTGATCTGGTCTAGCATAGGATAGAGCTCTTACTGTACCGATTTTTCATTCCTATTCTATTAACCTAACGTAACCCCTTAGCGGCTAAAAAGAAAAAGGGAGATTCCTGAGTTAAAACTTCTTTCCATTACTACCTTCGGGGTCTCAGTCCTTCTTCGTTGAAGGTTTATTACCCAGGGAAATTCCTCCTTGTTTCAACTTTAGGTTCTGGAATAACTAGCCCAACCCATAGACCAGCACAGATGGAATAACGACTGATCCCTATACCTAATAAAAGGACAGAGAGAATTAATCGTTCTAAGATTCTACTGGCTTGTCCTCGCGATCATGCTCTCCAGGCCAGGCTTCTGAATGAGGCTCCCTTTCGCCGATTTAGTGAGTCCTTTCTTTCATTTAACTTCTTCGAGTATTCTCTGCGACCGCGACCTTCTGTATCACGTTGGGAAGCTTTTTCCATCAAGAAAGAAGGTTTGAATCTGGGTCCTTAAAGGACCAACAGTTACAAAGGTAAGACCGTGGTTTCATCAGGGTCTGCAAGGTTGGTAGTCATGGGAAAATGAAATGTGAAAAGGAAATCCTACCCCTTCAGGCTTTGAAGACTGGCCTCTGTAGTCCACCCAAAGGCAAGGGCAACCTGGATGAGGGATCTCCCTTAGGGTCCTCAACAGGAGGGACAAAGACAAATGGGTCCCTAGAAGCAAGGATACCGAGAAGCCCCAAGCCCTAGGTAGTCTTTGAGGAGAAATCGGAGCGTTAAACTGTTGCAGCACTAGTTCCAGCGAGTGGGATAACCTATGGAGCTACCTGGGATTACCCGGGATTACCCAACCCAAGGGAAGGGGGATACTACGTATAACTATAAATTTCCTATGCATAAGCATAGGGGGGTGCTTTCCCATGGATAATAGGTCTTTGCCAAATTATGACGAATGGCTAACTAACCTAACTAACTAACTAGTGCCCCACCCAAGCTCTCAGAACCCTCGTAGGGAACCCCTGTATGGAAACCTGCTTTCGATTGAGTGCGATATTTAGGGATGAATGATCTTTTTTCACGCTTCCCAGGCTGAGGCAAAGAATGGGGGGACTTCCAGTTATACTTCTACTCGGTTTATGGATAACATAAGCTGGGGTATGTGACTTACCAGGGCAATCACTTACTCTTACTAGACAAGATGCTACCTCTGATAAGCATGCTTCATAAGGAGGACTCAATTGAATCTTGTGATCATATCACACGCTCAAAGGTTCTGACCCCACCAGGAAAGGAAAGTGGATCGCTGGAAGTAGTACTGTAATTGAGCTTGCTTACCCTAGGACTGGGGGTAACAGCTTACCAAACCAAGCTACTCAAATAGAACAAGGAGCTCCACTCATAAGAGGTATTTGAACTGCAGCTCCCATCCTGGCAATATAACTCGGAAATCGGGATCGGGAAGAAGAGCATGCAGCCATGAGACTAGTTTCCCATTGTCCCGAAGTAGAATGGCTTGAGTTCTCACCTAAAGCGAGCTTGTATGCGCATTTAATTCTTCTATCTTTTCAGTTGCTGTAACGGATTAAGCGTTAGAACGGGAGTTAGAACGCCCGAATGTCTCCTCTCATTGAGTAGCTGATACCACTGATTCAGTTAAGGCAAATAGCCCATATAATCTCTCCTGTTGGTCAATCCCACCTTGCGACCTTCATCCCCCTTCGAATGAACAAAGTAAACTCCCCTAATGTCTTTAGAGCAGCATATCTCTAGCTGATTGATAGTGAAGGGCGGTAAGAAGCCCTATTCAAGCTCATTCTAGCGAACGATCCTTGCCAACTTCCTTTCCAACTACCTTAGCGTCATCTCGGGAAGGGGGATTGGTTTGATGTGCCTAAATAAGAGGGCTCGCCAGCTGACTTACGAGTACCAGCAGCCCCTACCATTATAAAAATGCTAAAGCTTTCCTTATGCCGATTCTTATTTCTAACAAGAGAAGAGAGAAGGCTCTGCAATTGCCTGCTCCTTTGACACCCGCTCCTATTCCTATTATGACGATTGCGAGAAGCCCGAGTAGGACAAAAGTAAGAAGGAACGGGAAGACACGTACGGGACGGAAGTCAGACTTGGCTTTAGTAGAGAGGGAAGAAATCGATTCCGTTGCTCTGGCGTCGGAGGAACTCCGTCTTGCGTTCCCCTTTTTGTCCCGTGGACATTCGTAGTGGGGCATCTTTTTCGTTCATTCCTCCTTAGCCGGAGGGCACTCTTTCCCGTCGCTTGAGAGCTTTCAGTTTAAGAAGGTGATCCATAATCAATGGAATTCGATGCTGCTTCGAAGATGCTCTTTCCCTAACGAGTCCACTATACATCCTGATCGCTCTAGGCTGTCTTGTAAGACTTCCCCCACATAGTAACAAGGGATCCACTAAGCCTTCCAACGAGTTGGGGATTCCCTCTCTCTTCCGGCCATAGCCGTCTACGCAGACCCTTGCTCTATAGAGGTGCTAACGCTTTACTAATATAATAGAATTAATAAGTAAAAGCTCTTCTTCTGTTCGACGAATCTAACTAATCTATACTACTTACTATAATCAGACTAGGTCTTCTAGTAAAGTTTATCTTTTTTATGCTACTAGAACCATAAGCCGCACTATGCTATGCTTGACTGAACCTCCGAACGCCTGTTCAAGTCACATAAGGGCAATAAGAGCGGACTGACGCGTCAGCTTCTAGGGCGCCTTTTCTTGCTGAGTGAAGCTCTTTCTTGCTTGTTAGAGTAAGGCTTTTCCTTAACTTAAGCGCATGTTATTCTTTCCATTCGCCTGTCAAGTCAGGCAAGCTTCATGCTTACTTATGAACTCACTACCTCCGCCTTAAACCGACTGCCTTAAGGCAGCTATAAGGCTAAACAACTTCCTCAAAAGGCTTCCTTCAGGCGGATCAGTGGGCATTAAAGGAAGCGGATCTAACGGCTATTGGCCGATCTACTTCATTTGTTTAAGTGGATCACAAATTCTTTCGCTTTTGGCAGAAGTTCCTTACTCTGCGAGCAAGTGATTTCATACCTTCTTATTCTTTATATTAATACATTTTTCTCGATGCACTATAATAGTTAACCACTCAGTCCACGTAGATGCTGAGATAGAAAGCTTTCACTTAGCCCTCGGCTTTAGAGGAAAAAGGGAACCATTTGAACTCGTAAGGCCGACATGGAGCAATGCGCATGATTCCAGTTGTCCTCACCCAAGCGGTATTATTCCTTCGTGAGTGAACCACGATGCCGAGATGAGAAAGGAAAGGCAAGGGGATCTTGGAAGAGAGTCCGGAGACGCCAAGAAGGGCGTAAGGATCAAACTGAATTCACATCGCCAGAAGGCTAAGAAAGGATAGACAATTCCTTGGGTGACCGGGGGGTTCCCGATAAGAGCACAACCTTTCGCCTCGACGAGGCTAGTCCAGAGTGGAAGCTATCCGGATAAAGTGCTGACCACGGAGTTCCTACGCTTAACCAGATTTATAGGATTGGAAAAACTCCCCTTCCTTTGGTTTCGTACCCTCGTTCCTCTCCTTTTAGGCGAGTTACTTCGTTCCTAAACTTCGGGATACCTAAACTCTCTCTCAGCTGCAACATCGGTTTATGCCATGTCCTCTGTCTCAGCCGATTCTCTCTCAGATCCGGGTTAGGCTCATTCTGTGAAACTAGAGTCAGCTCCTGATCTTTGATCTGCCATTTACACTAAAAAACCCTCTCCTTATTATGTTTCGGTGAACCCCCTAAGGGCAACTCAGTCCTCTGTCCTTCTCCTCTTAGGAAGTGAAAGGAAGGAAGGGAAGCTCTGCACAAGGAAGCGAAAGCTGGTTGTATCCCTTGCTTGTTTTTAGTGAGCGAAGCGAACGTGTACTGTCGAGTAAAGGCAGCCGTTGTTGGCGCCGACCCCTCTAAGCCCTGGCACATCACAAGCCATCTTACTTAAGATTTTCGAAATAGGAGGAAGGGGCAATGTCAATTGAATAAGCGTATCAAAGAGAATGAGGTCTAGCGCCCCAGAATACCATCGAGAAAGAGCAATAGAACAAGGTGGGAATAAGATATAACAAATGGGTAAGACAACCAAGGGCAATTCAACGGCTTTATGAGATAATCGGTATACTTTCTGCGTAGGCAGGCCCAGCAGTATCCAATCAATGTAGTTGGCGGAACAAAGGAAACAGGAATGAGAGAAGTTTTAGAGGAAGATCTAAGTACCGAGAGGGAAATGGAGCTCGAATCTGCAGTAAGCAGTACCCTTCGCAACGGCTCCAATAAACGTGCTTATACCCCATACCGTCTGGAGAATGATATGATTGACCGAGAGTACTTATGAAACCCGGCATTGAACTAAGGGTTTTATCTGCGATCTCCTGAACTGTTCGCATCGCTCTCTTCGGTTCAAGCAAAGGCTATGAAAGTTCGGATCGGCTTCCTAGCGTACGGAATACGGAATGGATTCCAAAGCCCCTCTGTTTTTTTTTATACTAACGGCATCGATTCCTAGTGCTATAACAGAAACTGCCCTTAACGCGCAAATGAAAGCCCTCACAACACTCGATACCTGCAACTGCTCCTGCTTATGGTAGTAAATAAACAGGTGGACATGTATCTGCAGCCTCTCTGCTGGTAGATTGACTGCTTTATATGGACCTGGGGCTGCAACTGAGGGTAGTGCTTGGGAATGCTATTCTAGCTCTAGCTCCCCTTACTAGATCAAATAAGGTACCTACGAACCGCTAAAGATAGTTTTTCGCTTTCCCCCTACCCTTCGAAGCGGGACGTGTTTCTCTCTCTGGTCTCGGCTTCTTCAACGACTCTTTCCGCAAGCCCTATGTTGTAAGGGATGGAAAGTGCAATCGCCAAAGCCGATTATTCGGAAAGTAAGGAGGTCTTTCTCTGATCCTGTATCTGCTCCCGGCTCTGCTCAAAGCCGGAAGCTCATCTCAAAGAAAAGCTATAGAGGGGAGGAAAGCCAAGGAAGACTTAGCGCAACCGCTTAGCGGAAGGAATATTCTGAAACCACTAGCTGCAATTAAACTAAAGGAAAGCCTTGATCGATATGATATTAATATTTTATTAATGGGCTCAAGCATGCGAAGAAAGCTCTTCGAGCTTCCCTTATATTATAGAAAGGTTTGTAGAAAGGGGCAAGGAAGGAGCTATGAAGGATATCCGCTGATATGGTTAGTAGTCATATAATATAGCGTATATGCGACAATTTTTCCCCTACTGAAGGTATGATTTCTCAGTCGAGTGACATTCCCGTCTTGCTTGACTCGAGTGCTAGCTTTCTTCTTCTGTCAGAGACGGATCTTGGGCTACCGGGGACCGGCTTTCAAAAAGCACCTTTGGGCGGAGCTTTCTGGATCCACTAACTGACTTAGGAGACAGAAGTAAGAGCTTGCACATCGCCCCAACAATTTATCGAAACATCTTCTCTTATATACGCTATTTGGCTTGTTAGGACAGCAAGCATGAAAGTCTGCGGGTCGGATGGTTTTCCCTTCTTCTCAACAGAATCCGATAGACAAGAAAGAATCGAAAGCAGTCCTTTGCGCATTGTCTTCTTCATTGCGTTGGATGCCTTTATCCCCTACCCCAATCCCTAGCTAGCAGCAATCAAAATCTCCTTCATTCAAAGGGATTGGTGTCACTATGCTTAACACATGTGAATTGGAAATGGATTGGATGCTTCCTCAACAACGTTTAGGGAGCTAAGACCAAGAGCTGTTAGTGTACCAGCGCTTACTCTTGCATCGCTTACGGGAGCAAGTCTAAAAGACGAATCCACTGTTCATGAAGACACTGTTTACGCCTTATCCATCGGGCTTACCCCTGTAGTTGCGGAATAAGCACTCTTGGAAGAAGCAACTTCCTTCCTTAATGGACGAGGAGGAAAGAGAAAAAAGAACAAATGCGAGGCCAATAGTGCCTTACGAAAGCGAATAAAGAAGAGAAAGGTCAAAGCGATACGACCCTTATTCCAATTCAATAAGGGATGACCCCTAAGCAACGGAAATCCCCTCTTGTTCCAAAACCACTAGGCATCGAAACAGATATGAGAGAAATGCCCCGAAGAGAGAGGCCTAAGGGACTGCTGTGAAACCTTCTTCGAAGTGCTTTTCTCGGTTCCAATTCCATGTCTATAGCGAGAGGGAATAGAGCCGGCCTCAGAAAGCAAAGCAGGAGCTCATGCAAAACTCCTGAAGGTGATGACACTGGTAATCAGTGAACAGATTAGTACTAGGAGATTAGCACTGAACCTGATTCGCCCATTTAAGAGGGAAAGGCGGGTTTGAAGGTTTCAGTTTAAGAATCCACATGGAGAAGAGGAGGAAGCGTAAAGGTGCGTAGCGGCTGACTGGAGCTCATTTCGAGCCTGCTTACGTACTTTACGGGATCAAGTCATCCGTAGTTCGAAGATTTGACTCCGTCCAGGATCAATGAATATAAAATAAAAAACATACTTTTCATCTTCGTTTCCCCATTCGTCGCTTTAGTGCCCTTTCTTTGAAAGCCATAGGTCCTAGTCGTAATTCCCACTCATTTTAGTTAGACCGGCAAAAGGGCCTAATATCAATCGCTTGCACGTCGCTCTCCTATATATATATGTGTCCCTCGCTATAGGGTAGAAGCTTACTATTGGCCAAGGCAGCACAGTTTCGGGTGCATGTCGATGGTAGCATGAGAGCCCATGGTACAGTGAGTAGGCAAGTTGGTACGTCTTACTGACCTATAAGCCGAGTATCTTGCTCTTGCTCGGTTCAAGCCAGGTTATATTCCCTCATCGGAATATGTTCTTTTTACGCAATTTTCGTAGTGGTTGAGCAGAGTTTTTCAGCCCTTCGGTTAAGCGTCTGCTGACCGCCATGTCGTGCCCTTCATGGAGGGCATAGTCCTTTCATACGTCTTTATCTTAATGGCCGTAGAGCTCGCAATCTGGTACCTCTTTCCTAGACTGACCGGTGAAAATAAACGAGGGGCTAGTTCGTTCTGATCGCTATGTGGGTCACCCCGTCGGCTCCTGCGAGTGGGACAGCATCCCGCGGAAGGTGCCTTCCAACATTTATGGAAGTCTTCTACCGAACATAGCCCAAGAAGTCTAC